AGGATGCTTACGCGAACCAATACGTCCATTTTTACGTGAACCCATTTTTGATATAGATTTTGCCATTTTTTATTATTTTAAAAATATAAGTCTGAAATATATGGATATATCCATTTCCTGTCAAAAAAAGATTCTTTACTATTTTCTAACTAGTTATGCTATTGTATTCTATAATTCTATTAATATAGAATACAATTTTTGAAATAAAGCAATAAGCAATACTATTTAGTATAATACTTATAACTATAGACTAGATTCGAATATAGAATCTCAATTTTTCTATTTTTTTGTTTACTATTTAAGAAAATTGAATATTCATAAGATTTTTTATTTGATTTGAATTTTAATATAATTTTTTGATATTTGTGCATTCGGTACTTTCTTTTGTGAAAATATTATCCTTGTCTTTGTTTATGTTTTGGATTGGAACAAATTACTATAATTCGACCTCGCCTGCGGATCAATCGACATTTTTCACAAATTTTACGAACAGAAGCTCCTACTTTCATATTTTTTTTTTTAACTCCTTAAGTTAATACAAAATCTATATATTGGAAGAGAATAGGGTTTCCTTACATTTTTAACTTATAATTGTTCCTTCTAAAAAACATGTTAAAGTTAAAATTAAATTACTAATTTTTCCTTTACCGGTCGTATATATTAAGTACGTCGAATTTTTTTGGAAACATAGCCTAGAATCTTATTTTAATTCTATTTCTCTAAAGCAACCTGGAACATACCCTCAGAAGTTATTCAGTAATTTAATCTTCATGAATTTCTATTCTAATTAAATCCTCTTCACACACTCACTAAGGTATCGGTAGTAATATTCGAAATCTGTTTTTTCTCTATTCCATTCACAATAATTTATATAAATTTTTCATAGAATTCGGATATCGGCAAAATTACCATTACCATATATAACATAAAACCTCGCCGCCGATTCTTTCTAATCGAGCCTCTCGATCTGTCATTATACCCCTAGAAGTAGAAAGAATTACAATCCCCATTCCTCCTAAAACTCTCGGAATTTTTTGATAGTTAGAATAGATTCGTAGACCGGGTGTACTGATCCTTTTTAAATTTAAAAAACGTTTATATGATTCTTTCCTATTTCTTCTATACCTTAGAGTTAAAACTAAAAAGTATTTGTTGCTTTCTCGATGTTTTCTAACGTTTTCAACAAAACCCTCTCGTAAAAGTATTTTCACAATGTTTTCGGTGATATTAGTAAGTGGTATTTGAACTGTTCTTTTTCTATTCATGTCAGCATTGCGTATCAAGGTTAGCATATCAGCGATAGTATCTTTACCCACGATAGATTATTGCTCCTTACTTTCGATATAATAAACGTGCTCCCGTTTTTTGATTTTTTATTTTTTGATTCAATAAAATATCTAATCTAATATTGAATATGAGAATATAATAATACTATCTCTCTATATATATAGAAAATATGATTCTAATTAGGATAATGTAAATTAAATATAGAATATATAATATTCTAAAACTAAAAAAAGATAGAAAGAAAATGAATGAATGACCTATTATAAACTATATAGATAATCTTATATGGAATTCGAATTCAGAATTCTATTTGTATAAAAAAAAATAGAATTCTGAATTCGAATTTTTATTTTGAATATATATATTTCATTCCTTTTTCTTTAGTTTTCTATCTAGTATTAGTATTATTATTTAATTTTTAAAATATTTATTAATTAATATAATGACTTATAATAACTTATCAATATGTATTCATTCATATTTATAAGATATAAACATAATCTTAATATAAATATTTATAATAATCATTACACAAGTACATAAGGTATATATGTGAGATATAATATATAATAGATTTATGAATCTATTTCACTCCTATTCAAATATATTTCGTTACTATTCATTCAAGTCCTAAATAATATATCTATACCAGGATCTGGTATTATAATACCTCGGGTGCTAATGAAACTATTTTAGTGAAATTTAACTGTCTCAATTCTCGGGCTATTGCGGAAAAAATTCGAGTTCCTTTTGGATTTCCTTCTTTATCAATGAGAACTGCCGCATTATCATCATACTTTATTATTATACCATTACTACGTTTTAGTCCTTTACAAGTACGTACAATTACAGCTCTGATCACTTCAGATCTTTCTAAAGATGAATTTGGTACTGCTTTTTTGATTACAGCAACTACAATGTCACCAATATAAGCATACCGTCGATTACTAGCTCCTATGATTCGAATACACATCAATTCGCGGGCTCCGCTATTATCGGCTACATTTAAATAGGTTTGAGGTTGAATCATATTATTTTTTTCTATCTTTCAGTCAAAAAGTTGAAGTAAAAAAAATATTCTGTGTTCAAAGAAAAAGAAACCAACAATTGCCATTTTTTTTCATACTAAAGACCTATTTCGTTCTAATTATTATTCTGAAAGAATGAATTGAGTTCGTATAGGCATTTTAGATGCCGCTATTGAAATAGCCTTTCTAGCTATATTTTCCGGGACCCCTCCCATTTCATAAAGTATTTTGCCGGGTTTAACAACAGCTACCCAAAATTCGGGAGATCCTTTTCCCGAACCCATACGCGTTTCGGTAGGTCTTACTGTAACAGGTTTGTCTGGAAATATGCGTACCCATATTTGTCCACCTCGGCGAACATTTCGTGACATTGCCCGTCGCCCCGCTTCCATTTGTCTAGATGTGATCCAAGCGGGCTCAAGTGCCTGAAGAGCATATTTTCCGAAGCAAATTTTATTACCTCGATATGCTTTTCCTTTCATTCTTCCTCGATGTTGTTTACGGAATCTGGTTCTTTTTGGGTTATAGTTGATGGTTGTTTCTCAATTCCATCTCTATTACAGAACCGTACATGAGATTTTCACCTCATACGGCTCCTCGCGAATAAATCGATTCAAAAATATTTAACCGAAAAAATAATAATGTATTGTTATATATAACATATAAAATACTAAACGGAACATGAATATACGGAATATACGGAATCTGGTTCTTTTTGGGTTATAGTTGATGGTTGTTTCTCAACTCCATCTCTATTACAGAACCGTACATGAGATTTTCACCTCATACGGCTCCTCGCGAATAAATCGATTCAAAAATATAATGTTTAATTAAATTAAAATTAAATTAAAATAGAATACAATCGCGGAATTTTTTGACATTTCATAGAATCTATTTGATTCTATTAGAAATTTGTATATCTTGCTTTGATATATAACGAAATATGTATTCTTAAGATCGTTTTTGCTATCCATATCTAACTAGATAATGTTGTTTTCATATAAGATTCTAATGAATCCCTATTTGTCTTTTTATTATCATATTGGATTGGCAAAAATGCATAAATTCAAAAAAATCCACATTTTCGCGGGCGAATATTTACTCTTTCATTATAAATTTAAGATTTAAGATGTAATGTTGGGTTAGTCCACAACTCCTCAAAAAATCTCAAAAAATAATGAATTCTTAGTTCCTTCCGCCATCCCATCTAATGAATCAGTAAGATTATTAAATTTAATATAATCTTAGGTATTCACAGGTTCCATCGTTCCCATCGCTTTTCGATTTATGGTTAGGTCTAAATTCTATAGTGGAGCCTCTTTAATATTAATAAGATTTTATTTTCATAAAATGTTATTATTTTTTGTTGAATCAACCTTCTTAGTTTTATTGATTCGCGGCTCTTGATTTGTGTATTCTAGGAATATATTCATCCATATATGGGTGAATTTAAAATATTGATGCTTTATTACACTATCTTTTATGAAATGACCCATAGACCTTTACATAGTAGAATTCTATATCATTGATATCTTTTTTTCTATCTTTCTTTCACCCCTTCATTTATCTGTATATTCTTATTGCTTTACAACTAATAATCAGATTCTTTTTTATTTCAGTTGCTATAATTATATTACCACATAGATCTTTGATCTTTATTTTGATTTTCAGCGGTTCTTTATATTCAGATAATGGTAAGCGATGAGTAGGTTATTAATTCTTTAGTAATTAATTCTACGAATTCTTGTAGAAATTTAACCACTCTAAAAAAAACCAACGAGTCACACACTAAGCATAGCAACTCCTTCACTATAAAATTATGAATTTTTATTCAATCTTATAAAATTTATCATTTCTTCCATTTCTTCTTTGGGAATAAGAATGTAGTAAGAATTCGTCATTTTTTCTTTTATCAAAAGATGGAGCGTTAAAGATAAGGAAAAGTAAATTAGTCGTTGTTTAGAAATATCCAAACTTTGATTCCTAATACCCCATAAATAGTTCGAACTGGATAGGAACAATAATCAATTTTAGCTCGAATGGTTTGTAGAGGAACCCTACCTTCTCTAATCCATTCGACACGTGCAATTTCTTTTCCGTCGATACGTCCCGCAATTTGTACTTGAACTCCTTTTGTACCTGCCTGTTCAGCTAATTCAATAGCTTTTTTGATTGCTTTTCGAAACGAAATTCTATTCTTTAATTGTCCGGCTATAAATTCTGCAAGAATATTAGGGTCTCTATAAGCATTTGGAATTCTTGTAATTCCAATGTTCATTTTTCGGTTCACACAATTAATTTTTTTTTGCACATTAGTCTGTAATTCTTCGATTCTTAGAGGATTATCCTCTATTAATAACTTTGGAAGTCCCATATAGATTATGACTTGAATCCGATCGATTCTTTTTTTAATCTTTATTCGTCCAATTCCCTCGACACCAGAGGATATTCTTATCGTTTTTTGTATATAATTCTTGATACAATCTCGTATTATTTTATCTTCTTTTAGATTCTCGGAATAATTTCTTGGTTGTGCAAACCAAATAGAATCATGACTTTGAGTTGTACCAAGTCTGAAACCAAGCGGATGTATTTTTTGTCCCATAATTCCTCACTACTCTATATAAAATAATACGTCTTATTTGTCTACTTTATTTATCTATATCTTTTTTTATATTTTTTTATATAAATATATCTTTTTACTTTTTATAGAAATATATCTTTATATATTTTTATGACTCATTGACTTAGTTCGTTGAAATATATATTGTGACTAGCATTTTCTGCTGCAGAATAAAGCAATTCAAAAAAAAAAATAGAATAATATGCGCAACTCCATAAAGCATAATTTCTATTATCATATCATAACCCTTTAAATTAAAAAATATTATCAATTACGATTCACACTTTGTGTTGTGAATAGACACAAATATTTTTTGACCAAAGGGTTATACTTCTCTGTATTGGTTCTTCTTTCTTATAAGGTTCTATTTTCACGAAAAAATGAAATGAGTTTCTTAGTTATTTAATTATTTTGATTTCAGAATAAAAAATTCTTTATTAAGTAATTTAGTAATTAATATTTATTAATTACTAAATTTATGTTAAAATTCATGTTAACGACGAGATTTATTATCATTTTTTGCATACCCTCGGAAGTTTAGAGTAGGTGAAAATTCTCCCAACTTATGGCCTACCATACGATCAGTTATATAAATAGGTAAATGTTCTTTTCCATTATGGATAGCGATGGTATGCCCAATCATTGTAGGTATAATGGTAGATGTTCTGGACCAAGTTATTATTATTTCTTTTTCTCCTTTTGTGTTAAGCTTATTTATTTTTTTTAATAAATGATTCGCTACAAAAGGATTTTTTTTTCGTGAACGTGTCATAGTTAATTATTCCTCTTAAAATTTCTAAAAAAGTGAATTTTTTCTCTTATATTTTAAAAAATTATATTATATAATCTCTAAAAAAACAAAATCAAATCATATAATGTCATAGTAAATCAATCTTTTCTTTTGGAAAGACGAAGAAACAAATTCTATTTTCTCTACTCTACACTATTTACTACGGCGACGAAGAATCAAATTATCACTATATTTATTCTTTTTTCTACTTCTTCTTCCAAGTGCCGGATAACCCCAAGGAGTTGAGGGTTTTTTTCTACCAATTGGGGCCCTCCCTTCACCACCACCATGTGGATGGTCTACAGGGTTCATAACTACTCCTCTTACTACAGGACGCTTACCTAGCCAACGTTTAGCTCCGGCTCTGCCCAAACTTTTCTGGTTTACTCCAACATTCCCGACTTGTCCAACTGTTGCTGAGCAGTTTTTGGATATCAAACGGACCTCTCCAGAAGGTAATTTTAATGTTGCCGATTTCCCCTCTTTTGCAATCAGTTTCGCTACAGCACCTGCTGCTCGAGCTAATTGTCCACCCTTTCCAAGTGTTATTTCTATGTTATGTATGGCCGTGCCTAAGGGCATATCGGTTGAAGTAGATTCTTCTTTTTGATCAATCAAAACCTCTTCCCAAACTGTACAAGCTTCTTCCAAAGCATACGGCTTTCTGGATGTAAATTACGATTACGATATCTATACAGATGGATCTTATATATATCGTAAAATTCTTATATTATTATATGACATAACGAAGTACCACATGAGTGGATCTTATATATATCCTAAAATTCTTATATTATATTATTATATGACATAACGAAGTACCACATGAGTGGATCTTATATATATCCTAAAATTCTTATATTATATTATTATATGACATAACGAAGTACCACATGAGTGGATATATAATATTAGGAATCTAAATCTGCCGAATCATTCATGTTATGATATTCTACATCCTAGGTCTTTCTGTTCCTTCATCTGGCTTATGTTCTTCATGTAGCATTCAGACCGAATGACTCTATGAAATTACGTTGCTACTTACAAGGTAACGTAGGAGACATTTCTATTTTTCCCCGAGGGAATCCTTAGAATTATCACTGCTTAGCTTTCAATTTGCCTCTGACCATCAAATGAAATGTGAATAACCCGTGTCTTCCCCTTTTTGAAACAGGGAGCGCTTCCTGTTCTGTCGGTGCTTGAAACAATTTTGTCTTCTCCATATTACTATATCTCTAGGGTCAATAATTTTATATTAGAAACTACTGAACTCAATCACTTGCTGCCGTTACTCTTCAGTTTTCTGTTGAAGTCTATCCTGTAGAGGTACACAAATTGGATCCGTGATCGATTTATAGGTTTCGCCGTAAACCTAATTGGTTACTTCCAATTACGTAAATCAATAGTTCAAACCGCACTCAAAGGTAGGGCATTTCCCATTTTTATAGGAACTTCTGTACCATAAACAATGGTATCTCCAATTATAGCCCCTCTGGGGTGTAAAATATATCTTTTCTCACCATCCCCATAGTGTATGAGACAAATGTGTGCATTTCGATTAGGGTCGTATTCTATAGTTACGATTCGACCATATATGTCTTTTTCATTCCGTCGAAAATCAATTTTACGGTATAGACGCTTATGACCTCCCCCTCTATGCCCTGCGGTAATGATTCCTCTGGCATTACGGCCTTTACCACAATGATGCTGTCCATAAATCAAACGATTTCGTGAATTGGATTTCACTTGACTGCCTACGGCTCCATTGCGGGTGCTCGGGATAGAAGTTTTGTATAAATGTATCGCCATGCTATTAAGTGTATTTTTATTTAAGTTCTTTTCTTTCTAAGAGGTGGAATAGAATAACCCGGTTGAAGCGTAATGATCATACGTTTGTAATGCAGTGTATGTCCCATAATAGATCGCATTCTTCTACCCTTTATTGGGAGTCGATGACTATTCATAGCTATTACCTTGACACCAAAGAAGAGTTCGACCCAATGTTTTATTTCTGTCCTAGTTGATCCTGATTCGACATTAAAAGTATATTGATTTTTTCCCAATAACCGAATACTTTTGTCTGTAAATACTGCATATTTTATTCCATTCATAAATCTATTTTCTTCCCTATGAGTTCTAGTCTCAATAAGAATACTAGTTTTTTTTTACTGTTCATATATTTAAATTTGAATATATCACACCAATTCGTTATGTATGGATGATGAGATTCCATTGATACAGACAGAGCCAATCGGTCTTTTTTCTCTGACAGATGGTCAGAACTTCGTCTCGATTCAAATCCTACTAAGCTAAGAGGTCCACTACAGATCAGAAATTTTTTAAGTAAATAAATTACTTATATAAATGACTTATATAGAATATAGAAATTATGAAAAAAAGAAATATTTAAGTAAATAAATGACTTAATATAGAAATGACTTATATAGAAATTATGGAAAATAAAGAAATATTTAAGTAAATAAATTACTTATATAAATGACTTATAATATAAGATGAGGGTTCTCCATATTCATTATTAGCTTCGGACTAGAAACTGAGGATCAATTAAAATGTGAGTCGGATGAATTGGTTTCTAATAATTCATGAAGGAAATTAGAATATTTAAAGAATTCAATTAGATAGGAAATATAGAAGTATACTTTTTTTGGTTGTAGACGATCTTTTTTGTTAGAACCCCTTCTTTATTTCATTTTCAAGAATAGAATTACTTAGTCGTCCAGTAAAAGGATAGAGCTTTCTAGTAAACTAAAAAAATGGAAAGATTTTCATTCGATTAGTTTACTCAACTCATGAGTTGATCAATAAATCTGTTGATTTGGAATCACAGCATGGGTAGATGTCACAGATGATGAATTGCTATGTAACTCTATTTTTCTTTTTGTTCGTCCGCAATAATTGATTCACGAATCAATTATTTTCAATTGTATCTTTCAAGTGGTTTTTTTTTTTGTTATTTTCTTATTTTTATCTCAAAAATGGAAACTTAGGAAAGTGCTTTATAAACATATGTATAAAAAGAACATATTTCATCTAGTTTCCTTATGCCCACTATAACCAGTTATTTCGGTTTTCTACTAGCAGTTTTAACAATAACCGCGGGTCTTTTTATTAGTCTGAATAAGATACGACTTATTTGATTTGAAATTTTGAGATGAATTGGAAATTTTGGAATATTTTAGATATTTCATAGTTCCTTATCATGTCAATTGCCAATTCTTGGTTATTCAGATTCATGGTCAATACAGATTCATATTTAAGGATAGATATTACCCCCACTTTTTTTCCTTTCAACCAAACTCAAATGATTGAAGTTTCTCTATTTGGAATCGTGTTAGGCCTAATTCCTATTACTTTGGCTGGATTATTTGTAACGGCATATTTACAATACCGACGTGGTGATCAGTTGGATATTTGATTAAGTAACATATCTTTTGTTTATTGACCTCCCATTTCTTTCTTTGTTTTAATACTAATTCACAGGAGATCAAATTAAGACTTTTGATTAAACTGTTATCCCATTATTTAAGTCTCATTCTCAATCTAAGAAGAATGGGGTGGGATCACGCTCTGTAGGACTTGAACCTACGACATCGGGTTTTGGAGACCCGCGTTCTACCGAACTGAACTAAGAGCGCTTTCTTTTCATAACTAATTTTATATGATGCCAATACATCTTGGATACATACATACTCAATATGGAGAACTATTCATATTGAGTATGTATGGTATGTCCAATTTGAATCGGTCGCAATTGATCTCTTGTTACTGCTAATACGATAACTAATAGTTAGGTATAGGGATGACAGGATTTGAACCTGTGACATTTTGTACCCAAAACAAACGCGCTACCAAGCTGCGCTACATCCCTTTACATCGGTTTCCAGTGTCATTGTAAAGAATTTTTTTCTTGTTTTCTACATTTTTAAATTATTATAAATTATTATATATATATTTTAACTTTCTTATATCGTATAAATAAGATATCGAATCTAATATTCTTAATATTAATAGAAGATAGAAGAATTTAATTCTATTTAATTAAAAACAGAGAATAGATAGTATATATAAATAATAACAATATTTAAAGAGTATAATAACAAGAACGAAGAATATACAAATAATAATAATATAGAAATATACAAATAATAATAATATAAAAATATAGAATTAAAATAAAAAAAAAAATATTCTTTATATTATAATATAATAATTCAAAATGAAAAAATATATATATAATAATAGAGTTATTAT